TTTATTTTTTTGTAAATTAAAATATCATGTAACATAATTCAAATTTATTGGTTTTACTCGGGATTAAAAATTTTTTTATTTTTTAATTTTGTCAATTTCTTAGGTCTATTGAGTCTTGTCAAATTTTCCATCGATTTTTTGATTTTTCATCGATTATTTTGATTTTTCATTGATTTTTTGATTTTTCATCAATTTTTTGATTTTTCATCAATTTTTTGATTTTTCATCAATTTTTTGTTGATTTTTGTCGGATTTTGTCTAGTTTTTATGGTTTTTTTCATATTTTAAATTTTTTTGTTAGTGTTTTTGTATATATTTTTTAGTTTTGTTCCCGTTATAATTAAATATTTTATAATTATAATAGAAAATTATAAATATCAGTTAACTAACCTTAAATAAAGTAATTGTATATAAATATTTTATTATATTCTAAACATTTTATTAATATAATTATTTATGTACATATAATTATATATATATATAATAAAATATTTTATTATATAATATAAATATTATTATTATTAATTAACCTTAATATATATATATAATATAATTAAATATTTTATTATACTAAATAAATATGTAATGTAAATTATATTTTAATCAACTAATTATAATTAAGTATTTAAATAGATTGTATTCTAATAATAAAAAGAAATATATATATAAAATATTTTATATTATTACCTTCGATATTTAAATATAAATATAATAATTTAACAAATAAACAATAATGCATGAATAGATTATTTATAATAACATATTTTATTAGTGTTAAACGATTTCAATGACTTAATTATTATAATAATAAATTTTTATTATAATCATTGATGTTATTATATTTATAACCATTTTATTTATAATTAAATAATTATATAAATAGGATATGTAAGTTTGTTGATTATGTACTTCACATACTTTATCTACTAATTGATACAATTAAGGTGTATGTTTGGTTTGATTAATAATTTATTTCATAATATTAATAATCATTTAATATTACCTTATTTTTGGGTATTTAATTATAATTACTTTTAATGAAAATTTTATACTGAGTGAGATACATATAATGTTCCATCTTATGTTTATGTAATCAAAATAGGATATGTGAGTTTGTTGATTATGTGCTTCGCGTGCTTTGTCTGCTAGTTGATACAATTAAGGTTGTATAAATTTTCTTTTCGGGGGATGGAAAATTTTATACTGAGTGAGATACATATAATGTTCCATCTTATGTTTATGTAATCAAAATAGGATATGTGAGTTTGTTGATTATGTGCTTCGCGTGCTTTGTCTGCTAGTTGATACAATTAAGGTTGTATAAATTTTCTTTTCGGGGGATGGAAAATTTTATACTGAGTGAGATACATATAATGTTCCATCTTATGTTTATGTAATCAAAATAGGATATGTGAGTTTGTTGATTATGTGCTTCGCGTGCTTTGTCTGCTAGTTGATACAATTAAGGTTGTATAAATTTTCTTTTCGGGGGATGGAAAATTTTATACTGAGTGAGATACATATAATGTTCCATCTTATGTTTATGTAATCAAAATAGGATATGTGAGTTTGTTGATTATGTGCTTCGCGTGCTTTGTCTGCTAGTTGATACAATTAAGGTTGTATAAATTTTCTTTTCGGGGGATGGAAAATTTTATACTGAGTGAGATACATATAATGTTCCATTGTATGGGGTTTTTATAAAAAGATTTTGATTTTTGATTTTTTATTTTATTTTTTGATTTTTTTGCATGTATATTTTTTTTAGGAGTGTATTTTCTTAATGATTATTTTTTTTATTTTCAGTGTTTAGTTTTTAGGTTATTATTTTTTTAATTTAAGAAATTTTTTTATATCAGAAAAATTTTGTGCCAGCATTCGCGGTTATACATTATGGTAAAGTAAAATTTTTTGGATTTCAGATTTTTTTTTATTTTTTATATTTGGGTGAAATCAATATAATTTTATTTATTTTAATTTCTGTAAAAGCTTATTAAAAACCAGGATTAGATACCCTGTTATTTTGAAACAATTTTTTATTTCCGGTTAGTATTTTTTTCTGAAATTCAATGGATCTGGCGGTTTTTAAATCTTTTTAGAGGAACCTGTATTTTAAATGATAGTCCACGATAATTTTTACCTTTATTTTTCTTGTATATCTCTGTCGTTGAATGTATTGAAAAATTTATTTTCCTTTTATTTATTTTAGTTATGTTAGGTCAAGGTGCAGTTTTGTAAAGGTTAATATGGGTTACTATTATATTTGTTATTGGATTTTATTTTTTTTATTTTATGAATTTGGATTTAAAAGTAATATTTTTTATTTAATTTTATGAATTTTGCTCTTAGTAATGTACATATCGCCCGTCATTCCCATAAAGTGAGACAAGTCGTAACAAAGTAGATGTATCGGAAGATGTATCTAGAATAATCAAGCTTGATTTATATTGGTGTAAAGGTTTTATTTACAATAAAATTTTGTTGTTCGATTCAACTGAGCTTGAGGGGAGGTTTTTTTTTTTTTTTTTTTTTTTTTTTTTTAGAAAGTTATTTTTTTGTTTATTATTTATTTTACTATAATTTTTTAAAATTTTTTACTGTAGGGGTTCATTTTTTTTTTTTTTTTAAGGTTAATTTTTTTTTTTACCTTTTGTGTCAGGGTTAATCAATTTTTTTTAATTATTTAATTTTCCCGAAAATTTAATATTTATGTTTATTTGTATTTTATTGTTGAATAAATATTTATTAAATACTCATAGTTTTGAAATGAAATTCGCTTAATTTGATATCTGGTTAACTAATATTTAAATTTAATTTTGGTTACTTTTTTTGATTATTTTTTTTCATTTAGTTTCTTATATTAAGGGGGATAAGCTCTTTATTTAAATATAATTTTTTATTTTATTTTTTTTGTAGGTCTAGAATTATTCTTCATTTAAATTTTGTTAAAAATTGAATTTTTTCTTTATTTTTTTTTATTTTTTTATTAGTTTTTTTTATTTAATTTTTTTTTATTTGATAATGATTGAATTAGTAAATTTAAAATTTTTTTTTATGAATTCGGCAAATTTTGTTTTTCGCCTGTTTTTCAAAAACATGTCCTTTAGCTTTTATTTAAGGTTTAGCCTGCTCAATGAAAATTAAATAGCCGCCGTATATTGACTGTGCAAAGGTAGCATAATAATTAGTTTTTTAATTGAGGTTTGGTATGAATGGTTGAACGAGAAAACTTTTTTATTTGATAAAAGTTTATTTAATTTGTATTTTTGGTTAAAATACCAAAATTTTTAAAAGGGACGATAAGACCCTATAGATCTTTATAATGTTTTATTTTTTTATTTTTTTTGTTGTATTTTTTTTTTTATTAAAATCTTATTTAATTGGGGTGATTATTAAAATTTTAAACTTTATTTTTTTTTTACATTTATATTTGGTTTTTTGATCCTTAAATTTAGATTATAAGATAAAGATACCTTAGGGATAACAGCATAATAATTCTGGAGAGTTCTTATCGATAGATTTGTTTGTGACCTCGATGTTGGATTAAAATTTAATTGTGGGGTAGTTTTTACAATTTTAGGTCTGTTCGACCTTTAAAATTTTACATGATCTGAGTTCAGACCGGCGTAAGCCAGGTTGGTTTCTATCTTTTTATTTTTTATTTTGATTAGTACGAAAGGACTTTCATAATGTAATATTTATTACTAGTTTGGCAGATTAAGTGCTTTAGATTTAGAATTTAATAATGTATTTTTACAATTAGTAGATGTTTTTTCTTACTGTTTTTTTTTTGATTATTTTTGTTTTGGTGGGTGTAGCTTTTTTTACTTTATTTGAGCGTAGGGTCTTAGGATTCATTCAATTTCGTAAGGGGCCTTTTAAGGTTGGTTTAATAGGTTTATTTCACCCTTTTTCTGATGCTTTAAGGTTATTTTCTAGGGAATTTCATTTTTGGTTTTTTGGGAATTATTTTATTTATTATTTTGTTCCTGGTCTTGGGTTGGCGGTGTCTTTATTAATATGATTAATTTATCCTTTTTTTTTTAATATTATTTGTTTTAATTTGGGTTTATTGTTTTTTCTTTGTTGTTCTGGTTTGGGTGTTTATTTTATTATGATTGCTGGATGATCTTCAAATTCTATTTATTCTTTATTGGGGTCAGTTCGTTCTGTAGCTCAAAGAATTTCTTATGAGGTTTGTTTTTTTTTAATTATTCTTTGTTTAGTGGTTTACATTGAAAGATTTAATTTAATTGATTTTTTTTTTTTTCAGTTTTATGTATGATTTATTTTTATGTGTTTTCCTCTTTTTTTTGTTTTTTTTTCTTGTTGTTTGGCTGAAACCAATCGTTCCCCTTTTGATTTTTCTGAGGGGGAATCTGAATTAGTTTCAGGTTTCAATGTTGAGTATAGTTCTTTTATGTTTTCTTTATTTTTTTTGTCTGAATATAGAAATATGATATTTATGAGATTTTTTTTGGTTTTTTTTTTTTGGGGGGTGGATTTAATAAATTTTTTTTTTTTTTTAAGGGTTTTGTTTTTTGTTTTTTGTTTTATTTGAGTTCGTGGTACTTTCCCTCGATATCGTTATGATAAGTTAATGTATATTTCTTGAAGGTGTTATTTACCTTTATCTTTGAATTATTTTTGTTATTTTTTGGGCTTAAGGGTTTTTTTTATTACATTTTTTTTAGTTTAAAGTTTAAAGTTAATAGAATTTAATCTTTTTTATATTTTCAAGATATAATGCTTAAAGCTTATTAACTTTAATTTAGTTCAAGTCATATTAGGGATAACAGCGGTATAATTATAAATATTATAAAATATAAAATTGTTAATATTTGGCCTGTTAAAATGTAAGGTTCTTCTACTGGGCGTATTCCAATTCATGTCAGTAACATAAATAGATTAATTATTATTCAGAAGATTATTTTGTTTAGTGGATAAATTTTGTTTGTTTGAAATTTATTTTTTATTGAGAATGGTAAGGTTAACAGAATCAAAATTGATATTATTAGGGCTAATACTCCTCCTAATTTTCTTGGGATTGATCGTAGAATTGCGTATGCAAACAGGAAGTATCATTCTGGTTGAATATGGATTGGGGTTACTAATGGATTTGCTGGTGTAAAATTTTCTGGGTCTATTATTATAAATGGATTTAAGTTGACAATTATATTGAAAATTCTAATTACTAGGATAAACCCTAAAATATCTTTTGTTGTAAAGTATGGATGGAAGGGAATTTTGTCAATATCGTTTTTTGTTCCTAGTGGATTTGATGAACCTGTTTCGTGTAGGAAAATTAGATGAGTTATTACTATGACAGATAGAATGAAGGGGAGAATAAAATGAAATGTAAAAAATCGGTTTAGTGTTGGGTTATCAATAGCGAATCCTCCTCATATTCATTTAACAATTATGTCTCCTGTATATGGGATAGCTGAGATTAGATTTGTAATTACTGTTGCCCCTCAGAATGATATTTGTCCTCATGGTAATACATATCCTAGGAATGCTGTGGCCATTAGCGTTAACAGAATTATTGTTCCTGAAATTCATGTTTTTTTTAATTTATATGATCCATAGTATAGTCCTCGTCCTGTATGTAAGTAGATTATTACGAAGAATATTGAGGCACCATTGGCGTGTATATTTCGTGTTATTCATCCGTAATTTACATCTCGGGTAATGTGAATAATTCTTTTAAATGCATTTATTACATTTGGTGAGTAGTGTATTGCAAGAATCACTCCTGTTAAGATTTGAATTATTAAGCATAATCCTAGAATTGAACCAAAATTTCATCAGGTTGAAATATTTGATGGTGAGGGTAGATCAATAATAAAGTTATTAATTGGTGATGATTTTCGTAAAGATTTAAACATATGTTTTTTTTAAAGGTCCTTCGAATGATCTTGAAATATTTGTTACTGAAATTATAGTAATTAATAATATTGTTATTATAATAATTGTTGTATTTATTTTATTAAGATTAAAGAATTTTGATGTTGACTTTAGTTCTTCTGCTTGATTTATTAATACTTTTTTTATTTCTATTGTTTGATTTCTTGTTATTACATTATCTTTTATTATTATTATAGTTAAAATTATTATTATTAAAATTATTATTGTCTTTATTTTTATTGGTTTAAATTTTTCGTTTGAGGCCACTCTTGATATATATATGAATATAATTATGAGTCCTCCTACTGTCGTAATAAACAGAATGTATGAGTATCATCTCGAATTTGAAAATTTTGTTATAATTATTGCAATTAAAATTGTTTGGGCCATTAATGTTGATCCTATTGATATTGGGTGTTTTGTTGTTGGTGTAATTGTTAAGATATAATATTGATACTTTAGTAATTCAGTAAGTATTTTTATTAAAATTTTAGTTTTGGGAACTAAAGATGAGTATTTTCTTTACTGATATTGTTTTTAAATCTTATTAATTTTGGTTTACAAGACCAATGTTTTTTTTAAACTATAAAAACTTATGGTTCTTAGTCTTTTGATTTTTTTTTCGGGTTTATTAAGTTTGATTTTAGTTCGTAATCATTTTTTACTTTCTTTACTTTCTCTTGAGTTTTTTTTGTTATCAATTTATTTTTATCTTTCATTTTTTTTTTTTTTTTTTTTTTTTGATTGATTTTTAATTTACAATTATTTAATTAATGGTGGGTGTGAGGGGGGGGGTGGTTGGACATTCCTTGATTATTTAGTTAGTTGGTTGGGTTTGGCTTATTTGGTTATTAAACTGACTTTTTGTTGGTGGTAGGTCGGTTAATGTATGTAATTAATTTGATTCCTTCCTTTTTGTTTTTTTGATGGAAGGTATTTTTTTATTTACTTTCTTTTTTTTTTTTTTTTTTTTTTTTTTCAATTAATTTTAGTTTTTTTTCTTTCATTTCTTATGTTTTTGGACTAGATTATGTTTCTTATTTATTTATTTGTTTGAGAATTTGAATTTGTATTTTAATGACTTATTCTATATTTAGTTATCGTTTAGCTGTTGGTTCAGTATATTTTTTAATTTGTTTAAATTTTCTTATTTTGATATTATTTTTAGTATTTTTAGTTATAGATTTTTTTTATTTTTATTTTTTTTTTGAGGGGAGTCTAATTCCTGTATTTTTAATTATTTTTGGGTGGGGGTATCAACCTGAACGACTTGGTGCTGGTTATTATTTGATTTTTTACACTCTTTTTGCTTCTTTTCCTTTTTTAGTTGTTATTTTTTATATTTATCTGGTTAATGGTGGATTTATGTATTTTTACAATTTTAAGGTTTTGGATTGATTCGTCGGATTTTTTATTTTGTTTTCTTTTTTAGTGAGGTTTCCTTCTTTTGGGGTTCATTTATGGTTACCTAGGGCTCATGTTGAGGCTCCTGTGAGAGGGTCAATAATTTTGGCTGGTGTTTTGTTAAAGTTAGGGGGGTATGGATTTTTTCGTAGATTGGGATTTTTATATTATTTTTTATTTAATTATAGTTTTTTTTTTATTAGATTGAGATTGTATGGTTGTTTATTGATTAGTTTATTTTGTTTAGTTCAGAGAGACATTAAAATTTTAATTGCTTATTCTTCTGTAAGTCATATGGGTGTAGTTATCTGTGGGTTATTTATAATAACTACTTGGGGTGTTTTAGGTTCTTTATTATTTATGTTAGGGCACGGATTTGTTTCTTCAGGTTTATTTTATTTAGTTGGTATTGTTTATAGACGTGTTGGTAGCCGCAGATTTTTTTTAGTTAAGGGTTTACTTAATTTTATACCTTCTTTGTCTTTGTTTTGATTTTTTTTTTGTTGTATGAATATGTCTTGTCCTCCTTCTATTAATTTATTTTCTGAGATTTCTATTGTCTTTAGACTTTTACATTGAAGTTATTATACTTATATTTTTGTTTTTTTCTTTCTTTTTTTTTCTGCTTGTTATAGACTTGCTATTTTTTTTTTAAGACAGCATGGTCAGTTTTCCTCTATGTTACGTATTTGTTCAAATTGTAAACTTTTAGAATTTTTTGTTTTGTTTCTTCATTTATATCCTGTTTTTTTTATAATATTTGATATATTTTTTTTTTCTCTTTTATTTAATTTAATTTGCTTATTTTAGTTTATAATAAAAATTTGGTTTGTGGTACCAAAGATCTTTTTGAGGTTAAGCTATATTATTTTGTTTAAATGTTTTTTTTTTGGTGTTTATTTTTATGAATTAAATTTGGTTTTTTTTTTGAGTGGGTTATTTTTAGAATAAATAGTTGTTCTTTTTCTTTGATTTTTTTGTTTGACTGGGTTTCTTTATTTTTTATGTCTTTTGTTTTTTTGATTTCTGGTTGTGTTCTTTTTTATAGTATTGGTTATATAGCTGGTGATTTAAATTTAGTTCGTTTTTTTTATCTTGTTTTTTTTTTTATTTTAAGAATAATTTTTTTTATTTTAATACCTGATTTAATTTGTTTACTTTTGGGGTGGGATGGGCTTGGTCTAGTTTCTTATTGTTTAGTTATTTATTATCAAAATAAGTCTTCCTTATCTTCTGGGCTAGTAACTGTTTTTATGAATCGTTTTGGTGATGTATTTTTAATCATAAGAATTGGTTGATTTTTTAATTTTAATTCCTTCCATTTTTTTGATTATATTGATTTTTTTGATTATGATTTATGTTTTTTTGTGTATCTTTTGTTTTTTGCTTCTTTCACTAAAAGTGCTCAGTTTCCGTTTTCTTTTTGGTTGCCTTCTGCTATAGCAGCTCCCACTCCTGTTTCTTCTTTAGTTCATTCTTCTACTTTAGTTACTTCTGGTGTTTATTTAATTATTCGTTTTAGTTATTGTATTAATTATTTTGATACTTTTTTTTTAATGGTTATTTCCTTAATAACTATATTCTTGTCTGGTCTTAATGCTTGTGTAGAAAATGATTTGAAGAAAATTATTGCTTTTTCTACTTTAAGACAGTTGGGGTTTATATTTTTTATTTTGTCTTTTGGTTCTTTTTTTCTTTGTTTTCTTCATTTGTTGATTCATGCTGTTTTTAAATCTTTACTTTTTTTGTGTTCTGGGTTTTTTATTCATTGTTTTTTTGGTAATCAAGATATTCGTTTTATGGGGGGTATTTGTTATCAGTGTCCTTATGTTTCTTCTTGTTTTTGTATTTCTTTACTTTGTTTATGTGGATTCCCTTTTTTTTCGGGGTTTTATTCTAAGGATTTTGTTTTAGAAATACTTATTTTGAGAGAGATGGGTTTTTTTTTTTTTTTTTTTTTTTGGGTTTCTGGGGGTTTAACTATAATTTATAAATTTCGTTTGATTTATTATCTTTTTTTTTCTGATTCTTTTTTTTTTCTCATATTTCTTTTTTTTATTCTTTTTATATATATCTTTCTTTGATTTTTTTATTTTTTTTTTCTTTGTTGGGGGGTTCTTTTTTTTTTTTGGTTATTAATTGATTTTGTTTATGGGGTTGATTTTTATTTGAAGTATTTGCCTTTATTAATTTTTTTATTCTTTTCTTTTATTTCTTTTAATTTTTTGGCAAAAATCTTTTTTTTTTGGAGTTTTTTTTGATTTTATTTTTTTGGTTCTATGTGATTTTTAAAATATTTTTCTTCTGGGTTTTTATTAAGTCGTTTTTTTAATTTTAGTTCTTTTTCTTATTATTTAATTGATTTAGGTTGATTTGAGTATTTTGTTTCTGGTGGTCTATTAGGATTTATTAATTGGATCTCTTCCTATTTTATTAAGAAGTTTATTGAAGAGATTTTATATTTATTTCTTTTCTTTTTTTTTATTTTTTTTTTTTTTTTATTTTTTTTAGTTTTATTTAAATAGCTTAATTTTAAAAGTTTGATATTGAAAATATCATGATGGGTTTTCCTTTAAATATTTTATTTATAAAATTTCTTTTTTTTTATATTGAAAATATAATGTTTTTTATAAACTATATAAATTTAAGAATAAAGTGAATTAACTTTACTATCAAAGATAGTTAGCGGCTTCTTAATATTTATTCTTTTAATTGGGGTATACCATTTTTTTCATTAACAGTGAAATGCTTCTTTTTAGCTTCAATTAATAAATTAAGTATAGGGATTTATCCCTAATTTTAAGTCGAAATTAATTGTATTTTACTTCTTTACTTTTTGAGGAATTGAATTTTCAATACTTTCTTCTTGCAATGAAGCTGTTATTTTTAACTATCCTCCATTATTTTGATCATTCTAATATACCATTATTTCATTCATGTAAAAGACCTACAATCAGAATTATTATTGTGATTGATCTTGATAAGATTCATTCATTTTTGTTTGTTATTTTTCTGTTATATATTGGTAAAATAATTGAGATTTCAATATCAAAAATAAGGAATAATGTAGCTACCAAAAAAAAGTGGATAGAAAATGGTTTTCGTGCTGATGATAAGTTTGAAAATCCACCTTCGAATGGGGTATTTTTTTCTCGTCTTATTTTTTTTTTTTTTGATATTATTATTGTTAAAATAAATACTGTGTTTGTTATAATTATTATTGTTAATATTGTATATAATACTTTAATTTCTGTTTTGATTTTTCAACCTTTTGATTGGAAGTCAATTATACTTTTTGTACTAAAACAGTATCTTCCTCATCAGTAAATTCTGATGTAAAGGAATAGTCAAACTACATCAACAAAGTGTCAATATCATGTTGCTGCTTCAAATCCTAGGTGGTGATTGGATGAAAAATGTAGTTTGATTCCTCGTAGTAGACATACTACAATAAATGTTGTTCCAATGATAACATGAATTCCATGGAATCCTGTTGATATAAAGAATGTTCTTCCATAAATTGAGTCACTGATTGTAAATTTAGATTCTGAATATTCTCATTTTTGTAAAATTGAAAAGTAAATTCCTATAATTACTGTAATTAATATTGATTTTTTAAATGGTTTAAGTTTGTTTGCTAGTATTCTTTGATGTGCTCATGTAATTGAAATCCCTGATGATAGGAGAATAATTGTATTTAGTAGTGGTACTTCTATTGGGTTGAAGGTTACAATTGATTTTGGTGGTCATTTTATTCCGATTTCAATTGATGGGGATAGACTAGAATGAAAAAATCTTCAGAAGAATGATACAAAGAATATTACTTCTGAGATAATAAATAGAATTATTCCTATTTTTAGTCCTTTTGTCACTTTAATTGTATGATTACCTTGAAATGTTGATTCCCGAATGACATCTCGTCATCATATTGATGAGCATATTATTGTTAATGTGATTCCTAGAATTATAGTGGTTGTTTCCTTCTTTGTTATTCATATTACTGAACCAATTATTGTTGTTATAATATTTATCGATGATAGAATTGGTCATGGTCTTTTTGTTACTATGTGGAATGGGTGATTTTTTTTCATATGGTAGTTCTCTAGAATATAGTGATACAAGTGTTGCAAAGACATATGCTTGAATTATTGAGATTGCTGTTTCAAATGATATAAGTATTATTTTTATTGGTAAAATTATTATTAATGTTTTTCTTTCATTTATGTTACCTAAGAGGGTTATTAGAAGATGACCTGCAATTATATTTGCTGTTAATCGAATTGAAAGTGATATTGGTCGAATTAGGTTTCCTACTGTTTCAATTAAAATTATTATGGGTATAATGGGTGAAGGAGTACCTGATGGTAGTAGATGAATAAATATTTTTTTTGTGTGATTACTTCATCCATAAATTATTATTATGGTTCATGTTGGTAGTGCAAGTGCTAAAGTTACTCTAGGGTGACTAGTTGGGGTAAATGTATATGGGAATAACCCTATTATGTTATTGGTAAGGATTATAATAAATAATCTTGCCGTTATTATCAGTATTTCTTTATGTTTTGTATTATTTCATATTTCTATTGATATCTTTTTTTCTATAATTTTTTTTAATTTATTTGTTCGTGATGGGTTTGCTCAATATGTTATTGGGATTAATATTGTTGATAACAACATAATTATTCAGTTTATTTGTATTATTTTTGATCTTGGGTCAAATGATGAAAATAATCTTGTTATCATTTAATTTTTTTTTTTTTTTTCTCTATTTTTGATTTTTTTTTTTTTAATTCTTTTTTTTCGTAAATAATTATGGTTCTTGTTTGGTATATTGATATTATGGTTATTGTTATAACTGTTGTTCATATAATTGGCGATATTTGAGGAATTAAGAGGTACATTAATTATGTAATTTTTATTTGACAAATATTTGTTTTTTTTAAACTAACTTCTTTCATTAAGAGTAGTCGATTTACTATATTTTGGTTTAAGAGACCATTACTTGCTTCAGTCATCTAATAAATTATAAGCTTTTAGAAACTCATTTAATAAATGAATTAGTATTAGTTCTTTCAATTACAATTGGTATAAATCTATGGTTAGCTCCACAAATTTCTGAGCATTGTCCAAAAAATAGGCCAGGGCGATTAACTATAAAATTTGATTGATTAAGCCGGCCTGGGGCACCATCAACTTTTACTCCTAAGGAGGGGATGGTCCAGGAATGAATTACGTCAGCGGATGTAATAAGAATTCGAATTTGTGAATTTATTGGGAGGATAATTCGGTTGTCAACATCTAGTAATCGAAATATTCTATTTTCTAATTCATTAGAGGGGGTTATATAAGAATCAAATTCTAAATTTTTAAAGTCAGAATATTCATATCTTCAATATCATTGATGGCCAATAGATTTTAATGTAATAGAGGGTTCATTAATTTCATCTAGAAGGTATAAAAGGCGTAAAGAGGGGAAAGCGATAAATAATAGAATAATAGCAGGTAGGATAGTTCAAATAATTTCAATAGTTTGTCCATGCAAAAGATATCGATTTGTAAATTTATTAAAAAACAATATTCCTATTAGGTATCCAACAAGTACTGTAATTATTAGTAAGATTATTAATGTATGGTCATGAAAGAAGATTAGTTGTTCTATTAGAGGAGAGGAACTATTTTGTAGGTCAAAATTTATTCATGTTGCCATTATATTCTAATAAAAGGGAATACTTTATATAAAGGGCTTAAATCTTTTGCACTAATCTGCCATATTAGAAATTTATTAATATTGGAAGTTCATGATAGCTATGTTCAGCTGGAGGGATATTTTGGTATCATTCAATAGATGAATTTAATTGAGTAGGGGATAAAATAGGGCGTTGTGTAATTATACTATCTCAAATAATATAAATAAAATAAATGATTCCTAGTAATGAAATTGTAGAACCAATTGTGGATAGGATATTCCATGATGTATAGGCATCTGGGTAATCTGAATATCGACGGGGTATACCTGCTAATCCTAAAAAATGTTGTGGGAAAAAGGTTAAATTAACTCCAATAAATATAATTGTAAATTGATTTAATAATGATTTAGGGTTTAATATTAGCCCTGTAAATAAGGGGTATCAATGAATTAATCCTGCTATAATAGCAAATACAGCCCCTATTGATAATACATAATGAAAATGGGCAACGACATAGTATGTGTCATGAAGGGAAATATCAATTGATGAATTAGCCAATACTACTCCTGTTAATCCTCCTACTGTAAATAAAAAGACAAATCCTAAACTTCATATTAATGCAGGGGAATAGGTTAATTGGGATCCATGAAGGGTAGCTATTCAGCTAAAAATTTTAATTCCTGTAGGTACTGCAATAATTATTGTTGCAGAGGTGAAGTATGCTCGGGTATCAACATCTATTCCTACAGTAAATATATGATGGGCTCACACAATAAATCCTAAGATTCCGATTGAGATTATTGCGTAAATTATACCTAAATGCCCAAATGTTAAATTTTTACCCGTTTCGTGTATGATGATATGTGAAATTAATCCAAACCCTGGTAGAATTAAGATGTAAACTTCGGGGTGTCCAAAAAATCAGAACAGATGTTGGTAAAGGATGGGGTCTCCTCCACCCGATGGGTCAAAGAATGATGTATTAAAGTTTCGATCTATTAACAGTATTGTAATAGCACCTGCTAACACGGGCAATGAAATCAATAGAAGAACTGCTGTAATAAGAACTGATCAGCAGAACAGAGGTATTTTTTCTATTGTTATACCTTTTACCCGTATATTCATAATTGTTGAAATGAAGTTGATTGCTCCTATGATTGATCTAATACCTGCAATGTGTAATGAGAAAATGGTTAAGTCTACTGATGGACCTGAATGTGCTTCTTGGGCTGATAAAGGGGGGTAAACTGTTCATCCTGTTCCTGATCCTGTACCTGTGGTTGATCTTGCAATTAGTAATGATATTGATATAGGTAGTAATCAAAATCTTATATTGTTTATTCGTGGGAATGCTATATCTGGTGCCCCAATTATTATTGGGACTAATCAATTTCCAAATCCTCCGATTATAATGGGTATAACTATAAAAAAAATTATCACAAATGCGTGGGATGTTACAATCGTGTTGTAGATTTGGTCATTTTTAATTAATGAGCCTGGTTGTGAAAGTTCTATACGAATAATTATTCTTATTATCATTCCTACTAGGCCAGATCAGATTCCTATAATAAAATATAGAGTACCGATGTCTTTGTGGTTTGTTGATAGTAGTCATTTTTTCATGACTCTAGTAGGATGGCTGATATTAGGTAATAGATTGTAAATTTATTTAAGGTTTTTACCTCTTACTATTTAGTCTTATATTCAATTATGATGTTAGATTGCAAATTTAATGGTGAATTTTTTTTCTAAGGCTTATAATATTGTATAATTTTAACTTTGAAGGTTAATAGTTTATTTAACTTAAATCCTTAAATGGATTTTGTTAATATTATTGCTGGTAAACCTAATAGGTTAATTATAATGTCTTTATTTTCTATTGATTCTTTTTTTTTCATTTTCTTTGTGTTTGTTTGAATTATTATTCTGGGTCTAATTATCTTGATATAAATAAACGTTGATAAAATTGATGATGAAATGAGTGAAATCGATATTGTAATTGAATTTGAGATTGTTGTTTGGATAATGATTCATTTTGGTAAAAATCCTATTATTGGGGGTATTCCTCTGATGGATATGGCCATAATCATTATTCTTATCTTTTGTGATTTTGAGGATGTTGATAGTTGATTAATAAATTGAATATTTAATTTTTTAAATTTGTTCATTATTATTATTGTTATTGTTGAGTATACAATTATAAAGATTATGAATTGGGTTTTTGAATTATTTATTGAAATTAATATTCATGGTATGTTTGAAATTGATGAAAATGACATGATTTTTTTTGTGGCCAATTGTTTTAGTGCTGAGATTGGGGCAATAATTAGTGATATAATTATTGGAATTATTGATATTTTCATTGTTGTTGTTTGTATCATAATAATTATTGGTGTAATTTTTTGGATTGTTGAGATTAATACGCAATTTTCTCAGGTTAATCTATTTATTAGGGTTGGTAGTCATGTGTGGGTGGGCATTAATCCTAATTTTATTATTAAGCTCGTTATTAATATAATTCTTCTATTGATCGGGGTCTCAATAGAGTAACTAATTAATGTTGATATTAATAATATTGATGATGCTGTTCTTTGGATAATGAAGTATTTTATAATTTGGTCTTTTATTTTGTTTCTTTTCGCTATTAATGGTAAAAATACAATTATATTAATTTCTATTCTTATTCAGGAGTATAATAGGTTATTTGATCTTATTGTTATAATTCTTGATATGGTAATCATTCTGATTATTATTGTTTTTGTTGAATTTAATTTTATTAAAAAGAGAATTTTTTATTCATGGATGGGGTATGAACCCATTAGCTTAATTTAGCTTATCTTTTTGCAATTTGATGTAAGATGCATGAAGAATTTTGATTTCTTTTGATCTAGTTTGATTCTAGAATTTGTATAATAAGAGTATTTAAACATTATTTATCACATCAAGATAATCCTTTTTTTCAGGCATCTTATT